CAAAGACGTAAAATAGTTATTTGGGAATTGTTTCAAGCAAACGCACATTCCCCTCTTTTTTTGGACAGAATAGAAAAATCCCCTCTTTTTTCTTTTGATATCTCCGGGCTGATTAAAGTAATTTTTAGAAATTGGGTAGGGAAAGGGGAAGCATTCAAAATTGTAGAGTATACAGAAGAAGAAAGAAAAAGAGAAGAAGAAAAAGAGACGAAGAAAAGAACGGAGAAAGAGCGAATACAGATAGCAGAGGCCTGGGATACCATTCCAGTTACACAAGTAATAAGAGGTTGCATGTTACTAACTCAATCTATTTTTAGAAAATATATTGTATTACCTTCATTGCTAATTGCAAAAAATAGTGGACGCATGTTCCTATTTCAATTTCCCGAATGGTTTGAGGATTTACAGGAATGGAATAGAGAGATGCATGTTAAATGTACCTATAATGGTGTTCCATTATCCGAAACAGAATTTCCGAAAAATTGGTTGACAGACGGTATTCAGATAAAAATCTTATTTCCCTTCCGTCTGAAACCTTGGCACAAATCGAAACTACGATCATCTAAGAAAGGTTTAATGAAAAAGAAAAAAGAAAAAGATGATTTTTGTTTTTTAACAGTTTGGGGAATGGAAACTGAACTTCCTTTTGGTTCGCCCCGAAAAGGACCTTCCTTTTTTAAACCCATTTTTAAGGAAATTGAAAAAAAAATTGGAAAATTTAAAAAGAAGTCTTCTCGAGTTCTAATAGTTTTTAAAAGAAAAATAAAATTACTTCGAAAAGTTTTAAAAGAAACAAAAGAATGGGTTATCGAAAGTGTTATTTTTATAAAAAAAATAATAAAAGAACTTTCAAAAATTCTGTTATTTCGATTACCAGGAAGAGAAGTATATGAATCAAGTGAAATTAAAGAAGAAAAAGATTCTATAATAAGCAATCAGCTAATTCACGAATCGTTTAGTGAAATTGCATCTACGAATTGGACAAATTCTTCATTAACAGAAAAAAAAATCAAGGATTTGACTACTAGAACAAGTACAATTCGAAATCAAATAGAAAGAATTATAAAAGAGCAAAAAAAAATAACTCCAAGAATAAATAATATTAGTCTTAAAAAAACAAGTTATAATGCTAAAAGATTCGAAAAATGGCAAATATTCAAAAAAAGAAATGCTCAATTAATCTCTAAATTACCTCTTTTTTTGAAATTTTTCATTGAAAGAATCTACACAGATATATTTTTATGTATCATTAATATTCCCAGAATGAATACAGAACTTTTTCTTGAATCAACAAAAAAAATTATTGATAAATCCATTTACAATAATGAAAGAAAACAAGAAAGAATTAATAAAATTAAGAAAAATCTAATTCCATTTATTTCGACTATAAAAAAGTCACTTGATAATATTAGTAATAGTCAAAAAAATTCACCTATTTTTTATGACTTATCCTACGTGTCACAAGCATATGTATTTTTCAAATTATCACAAATCCAAGTTAGTAACTCGTATAAATTAAGAGCTGTTCTTCAATCTCAAGGAATCCCCCCGCCTGAAATAAAGGATTCTTTTGAAACACAAGGAATGGTTGATTCGAAATTAGGGGATAAGAAACTTCCGAGTTATGAAATGAATCAATGGAAAAAGTGGTTAAGAGGATATTATCAATACAATTTATCTCAGAGCAGATGGTATAGATTAATACCAGAAAAATGGCGCAATACAGTTCATCAGCGTAAAAAGGAAAATTTTAGCAAAAGGCATTCATATGAAAAAGACCAATTAATTGATTTCAAAAAACAAAAACAAATTGAAGTATATTCATTATCTAATCAAAAAAGAAAAGAGAATTTGCAAAAATACTATAAATATGATCTTTTATCATATAAATTTCTTAATTATGAAAATAAAACGGAATACTTTTTTTATAGATCTCCGTTTCAAGGACGTAAGAAGCAAGAGATTTCTTATAACACGCATAAAGAAAATATACTGAGGAACATCCCTATCGATAATTATCTAGGAAAGGTCCATATTCTATATATGGAAAAAAGGGTCGATAGAAAATATTTTGATTGGAACATTCTCAATTTTGATCTTAAACAAAAAGGCGATATTGAGGCCTGGGTCAGCAATGGGAATCAAAATACTCAAATAATTCCTAAAAAAGATCTTTTTTACCTTATGATTCCAGAAATCAATCCACCAAACTCCGACAAAGTATTTTTTGATTGGATGGGAATGAATGAAAAAATGCTAAAGTGTCGCATAGCGAATTTGGAACCTTGGTTCTTCCCAGAATTTGTGTTACTTTATAATGCATATAAAAGCAAACCTTGGTTTATACCAAGCAAATTACTTCTTTCAAATTTGAATAAAAATGAAAATAGTAGTGAAAATAAAAAAATAAATCAAAAGCAAAAAGGAAGTTTTTTGATACCATCGAATAAAAAGCATGAAAATCAAGGAGAAAAAGAACCCACAAGTCCAGGAAATCTTGGATCCGTTCTCTCACAACAAAAAGATAGTGAAGAAAATTATGCAAGATCAGACATGAAAAAGGGGAAAAAGAAAAAACAATACAAAAGCAGCGCGAGAGCAGAACTAGATTTCTTCCTGAAACGTTATTTGCTTTTTCAATTGAGATGGGACGATACTTTGAATCAAAGACTGATCAATAATGTCAAGGTATATTGTCTCCTGCTTAGACTGATAGATCCAACCCAAATTACTATACCCTCGATTCAAAATAGAGAAATGAGTTTGGATATAATGCTGATTGAGAAGAATTTAACTCTTAACCAATTGATGAAAAAGGGAATATTGATTATAGAACCCATTCGTCTGTTTGGAAAAAACGATGCACAATTTATTATGTATCAAACCATAGGTATTTCATTGGTTCATAAGAGTAAGCACCAAATTAATCAAAAATACCAAGAACAAAGATATGTTTCTAAGAAGAATTTTGATGAAACTATTTCATCACACCAAAGAATAACTGAAAATAGAGACAAAAATCATTTGGATTTGGTTGTTCCTGAAAATATTTTCTCGTTTAGACGTCGTAGAAAGTTGAAAATTCTAAGTTGTTTTAATTCAAAGAATAGAAATGGTGAAGATAGAAATCCAGTATTTTGGAATGCAAAGGACGTAAAAGACAGCAGCCAAGTTTCGCATGACAGTAACCATTTTAATAGAGAGAAAAATCAATTAATGAAATTAAAGCTCTTTCTTTGGCCTAATTATCGATTAGAGGATTTAGCTTGTATGAATCGTTATTGGTTTGATACCAATAATGGCAGTCGTTTCAGTATGTTAAGAATACATCTGTATCCACGATTGAAATTTTGACATTTCGTGGATAATACACTTTTTCTATATATTCTATACCCTATATATATAATAGGGTATATCAAAGCAAACAAATACATAGATCACATGTCTTGTCTCACATTTCATTCTAATATCCAATAGGAAATAGGAAATGAATAATGTCTCGATTAGATCTCGAAATGAATCAACAGAACCTTCTTTGTTTTAGGTCTAAATTCTTCGATGCGAAAATGTACCAATCCTTTTCTATCCCTATCTAAATCCAATTAGAAATTGGATTAATTGATTTGAATTCAGAAAATTAGGAGTTCATAAAGAAATTTGGATTAGATTATTGTATATACCAGATTCCAATTAATGGCATTATTATTACTGATCAATAAAATCCATATCTGTAAAAAGGGAAAGGGGATTTTTTTATGGTAACAAATTCATTCATTTCGGTTATTTCTCAAAAAGAAAACGAAGAAAACAGAGGGTCTGTTGAATTTCAAGTATTCAATTTTACCACTAAGATAAGAAGACTTACTTCACATTTGGAATTGCACAAAAAAGACTCTTCATCCCAGAGAGGTTTGCGGAAAATTTTGGGAAAACGCCAACGACTGCTGGCCTATTTGTCAAAAAAAAATAGAAGACGCTATAAAGAATTAATTAGTGAGTTAAATATTCGAGAGATAAAAACTCGTTAATTTGAAGCGTGATACCATTTGAGCTTAGTCGTTTAAATTTTGATGAACTTCTTTTTACTTTCAGCAATGCATGGAAGAACGACTCGGGAAAAAACTTATGATTGCACCAACTACAAGAAAAGACCTCATGATAGTCAATATGGGCCCTCACCACCCATCAATGCATGGTGTTCTTCGACTGATTGTTACTCTCGATGGTGAAAATGTTATTGATTGTGAACCAATACTGGGTTATTTACATAGAGGGATGGAGAAAATTGCGGAAAATCGAACAATTATACAATATTTGCCTTATGTAACGCGTTGGGATTATTTAGCTACTATGTTCACAGAAGCAATAACCGTAAATGGACCCGAACAGCTAGGCAATATTCAAGTACCTAAAAGGGCTAGCTATATCAGAGCTATTATGTTAGAGTTAAGTCGTATCGCTTCTCATTTGTTATGGCTTGGCCCTTTTATGGCAGATATTGGGGCACAGACCCCTTTCTTCTATATTTTTCGAGAACGAGAGTTAATATATGACTTGTTCGAAGCTGCTACCGGTATGCGCATGATGCATAATTATTTTCGTATCGGAGGAGTAGCTGCTGATCTACCTCATGGCTGGATAGATAAATGTTTGGATTTTTGCGATTATTTTTTAACCGGGGTTGCTGAATATCAAAAGCTTATTACGCGGAATCCTATTTTTTTAGAACGAGTTGAAGGCGTAGGCATTATTGGCGCAGAAGAAGCACTAAATTGGGGTTTATCGGGCCCAATGCTACGAGCTTCCGGAATACAGTGGGATCTTCGTAAAATTGATCGTTATGAGTCTTACGACGAATTTGATTGGGAGATTCAATGGCAAAAAGAAGGGGATTCATTAGCTCGGTATTTAGTACGAATCAGTGAAATGACAGAATCCATAAAAATTATCCAACAGGCTCTGGAAGGAATTCCAGGGGGACCCTATGAGAATTTAGAAAT